AGCTATTGCGACCCCCATCAAAGGAGTAGTTCCCCATCCAGGAGCTACTTTACCATATTCCGAATTCAAGGGTTTCAATAAATCCCCTACAATAGTTCGTCTTGGACCAGATCTAGAACTACTCTCAACGGTTTGTGTAGCCATAAATCCTATTTTGTATTCATTGAGATCTGTTGACTTTGTATACCATTCAGTTGTAAATAAATGATCTTAGCATAGAGCCATTGTGGTCTTGAAATTATATAAATTATATAATAATGGAAACAGCAACCCTAGTCGCCATCTCTATATCTGGTTTACTTGTAAGTTTTACGGGGTATGCCTTATATACTGCTTTTGGGCAACCCTCTCAACAACTAAGAGATCCATTCGAGGAACACGGGGACTAGTTGAAGTAATGAGCCTCCCAATATTGGGAGGCTCATTACTTTAATTGAGATAATTAAAAATCATTTCATCTTTTTAGTTGGAACTTTAGGCGGTTCTCGAAAAAAAATAGCGAAAAAAATGATTCCTAAAGTCGAAACTAAGAGGAATGTATAAACCAATGCTTCCATAGATAGATTTGATCGAGGTTTACAATTATAGCTTCCATACCTGTTTATTTTGAATCATCTCCCAGATAAACAAAGAGCAAGAAGATTCAAAGAAAAAATGGCGATTCAAATGAAGATTTCTCCGGTACCTTATGTCAAATCAAAAAAATAAAGACGAAAAGTAACAGAGCAATGTTGTATCAGACTACTTGTCTTCTTGTAGTTGGATCTCCAAGTTTTTGGAATGCTCCAAATTCCACTTGAGCATCCAAATCTGGATCAATACCAGCAAAAACATCTCTGAACAAAGTTCTAGCGCCATGCCAAATATGTCCGAAGAAGAAAAGTAGAGCAAATGAAGTATGTCCAAAAGTAAACCAACCCCTTGGACTGCTACGAAAAACACCGTCGGATTTCAAAGTAGCACGATCCAATTCAAAAATTTCACCCAATTGAGCGCGCCTCGCATATTTTTTCACAGTAGCAGGATCACTATAACTGACTCCATTGAGTTCGCCGCCATAGAACTCAACAGTTACACCTACCTGTTCAACACTATACTTCGATTCTGCCCTTCGAAAAGGAACATCGGCTCTAACAATTCCGTCTCCGTCTACCAAAACAACTGGAAATGTTTCAAAAAAGGTAGGCATACGACGTACAAAAAGTTCACGCCCTTCTTTATCTCTAAAGATAGGATGTCCTAACCACCCAACTGCTATTCCATCCCCGTTGTCCATTGATCCCGCTCGGAATAATCCCCCTTTTGCGGGATTATTGCCAATGTAATCATAAAAAACCAATTTTTCAGGAATTTTAGACCAAGCTTCGGATAAACTTAAATTTTCAGCTAGCCCAGCGGCAACTCTTCGATATATTTCTTGCTGGAAATATCCCTGATCCCATTGATAACGAGTGGGACCAAATAATTCGATGGGGGTAGTTGCTGAACCATACCACATAGTTCCAGCAACAACAAAAGCTGCAAAAAAGACAGCAGCAATACTGCTGGAAAGGACAGTTTCAATATTCCCCATACGTAATCCTTTATATAGACGTTGGGGCGGGCGGACACTAAGATGGAATAGACCCGCTAATATGCCCAATGTCCCCGCTGCAATATGATGAGAGGCTATTCCTCCCGGAACAAAAGGATCAAAACCTTCCACACCCCACGCTGGATTTACAGGTTGTACCTTTCCGGTTAGTCCATAAGGATCGGATACCCATACTCCAGGACCATACAATCCTGTTACATGAAATGCGCCAAAACCAAAGCAAGCCACCCCGGAGAGAAATAAATGAATTCCAAAAATCTTAGGCAAATCCAAAGAGGGTTTTCCTGTACGCTCATCACAAAATATTTCTAGATCCCAATACACCCAATGCCAAATAGCTGCCAAGAAGCACAAGCCAGAAAACACAATATGTGCTCCAGCCACGCCTTCGTAACTCCAAATACCTGGATTCGTTATAGTCCCCCCTGTAATACTCCAACCACCCCATGAATTGGTTATTCCTAAACGAGTCATGAAGGGTATAACAAACATACCTTGTCTCCACATTGGATCGAGAATAGGGTCAGAGGGATCAAAAACTGCTAATTCATATAGAGCCATTGAGCCAGCCCAACCAGCAACCAAAGCCGTATGCATTATATGGACAGATAACAAACGACCCGGATCATTCAATACGACGGTATGAACGCGATACCAAGGCAAACCCATAGAGATACCCCTTATATCAAGGAAAAATAGACACTATGTAACTTTATTGCACTGGAAAAAACTACGGTACGGACCTCCCCCTTTCGCTGGAATATCTCTTAGAAAGGATTACTATTTATTTTATTCTTTTAGTAATAAAGGAACAATTCTGTTCGTAGGAACAAAGAGAAGCAGATCTATTCTATATCCGATAAGTACCAATATGCAATGGGGGTTGATCCCATTTTATATGAGCAAATGCATACATATTTGTTCATCATTCAAAGGACCCATTCGTAAGAATTTTTCGTTCTTTATTCCGTCTTCCTTTATTTATGAACTTATCCAATCTATGAATAAAATGATAAAGGCCAATATTATTAAGACAATAAACACATTGTTACGCTTCCACATTAAAGTGAGATATAGTACTTAATTCTTTTTTTTCTTTCATTTAATGCCTATTGGTGTTCCAAAAGTACCTTTTCGAAGTCCTGGGGAAGGCGGTGCGTCTTGGGTTGACGTATAGTGCGACTTGTCAGATATATTGGTCATATGGAATTTCCCCGTTCTCTCTCCCGATCGAGATATCTTCTGTTTCACCCAAGAAAAATTGATTGGATTATCAAAAAATTGGAGCGTAAAGTGCAATGAAGTGCAATTATTTTTGAGGATATTCAAATTAATATTCTCAATTAGAATAATTTATGGTTGGCTTGTTTGGACCAATAAAATGAAGCATCCAGGCTCCGTTTAGAAAAAACCCAATTAATAATAGTAATATCTCTATTATTATTACTTGTATCATATTCTAATTTAGAAAAAAAAAAGTAGTCTCAAACTACTAATCATAATCAATCGAGTAATATGATGAATACGTCTAATATTTTGCAGAAGACATGAAATGAATTAAAAAAAAGAAGTCAGTCGTAGAAAAGACGTGGTATTGGGGGCATTTGTCCTATATGTGCAAATCAAAATCGGGCAGATCTTTACTCGGAGTAGAGCATAAACCTAAAAGAATTGAAGAAGCCTATTCAAGAACAAGAAAATGACATCGTGATTTGGATTGGATCTCGATGAAAATACATCAATGAGAAGTTAGTTCGATAAGTTTAGTGAATTTTTTTTTATTATTATATTAATTATATTATTAGTATTAGTAGGTAAAGAGGGCAAAACTCATCTTGCTTGAAAAATGGAAAAAAAGCCCCTTCGTTAGAAGAAAAATGAGAAAGAACCCGCAAAAAGGAAGGGCTGGAATCTACACATTGATTCTTTTTTTTCACGATTTTTGTTGAACCGTATGCATCAAAAGGTGCATGTACGGTTTCTAAAGGATACAATTTTGTCCTAATCAACCGACTTTATCGAGAAAGATTGCTTTTTTTAGGTCAAGAGATTGATAGCGAGATCTCGAATCAACTTATTGGTCTTATGGTATATCTCAGTCTAGAAAATGATACCAAAGATTTGTATTTGTTTATAAACTCTCCTGGCGGATGGGTAATACCCGGAATCGCAATTTATGATACTATGCAATTTGTGCGACCAGATGTACAGACAATATGCATGGGCTTAGCCGCTTCAATGGGATCTTTTATCCTAGTTGGGGGAGAAATTACCAAACGTCTAGCCTTCCCTCATGCCGGGCGCCAATGAGTTTTTTTTATTTGACAGAAAAAAAAGACTATGCCTTCGCCATATGAAATATGAATATTTAGTAATAATAGCATGGCACTTAAAATTCGATATAATAAAACTTTTTATTTTATTGTTTTTTAAAAAACATTAGATTATGTATCGAAAGAGTCGTATGGGATAGGGGGTATGTCCGATTTTATCTTTTTTATCGGATACCTATTTCAGCGTCACAAACTTTTTTTCACACCGAAAGGCTCTTAACGCTATTTATGTTATGAAAGAGTACGAAAAAAAAAAAGAAACTTTGGGATTGCTGAATCACAGATGAAATAAATATATAAAGCAACGGAGCCATCATAGTATTTTTTAACTCCCCCCAAAAAAAAGAAGGATGGTTATTAGATCATTATATTTTTCTTTGATCGAAAGTAAAAGTGAATTTTATTCTAAAGCCGTATGCAATGCGCAAACGTGCCTGTACGGTTGTTTAATTCTATCTTTATTTATTATTCTTTATCTTTTCTCGTCGACTTATTAGGCAATATAGAGTAACCATTTATTATGTTATATCATCAGGGTAATGATCCATCAACCAGCTAGTGCTCTTTATGAGGCACAAACGGGAGAATTTGTCCTGGAAGCGGAAGAACTACTGAAGTTGCGCGAAACCATCACAAGGGTTTATGTACAAAGAACAGGCAAACCTTTATGGGTTGTATCCGAAGACATGGAAAGAGATGTTTTTATGTCAGCAACAGAAGCCCAAGCTCATGGAATTGTTGATCTTGTAGCGGTTCAATAAAAAAAAGCAGGGATTTGACGCAAATCTTAATTTTAGAATTTATCTTCTTATTGAGGTTTAATATTAATAAATTAATATAGAAGTAGTTCATAATTATCCGGTTAAGATCGATCTAAACCAGCTCATTATGTATATGATGATTCAAAATGCCAACTATTAAACAACTTATTAGAAAGATAAGACAGCCAATCAAAAATGTCACGAAATCCCCCGCTCTTCGAGGATGTCCTCAGCGCCGAGGAACATGTACTAGGGTGTATGTGCGACTCGTTCAGATCATGGGCTGGAAACAAAGGAAACAATTTTTCCAGTATCAGTGATCAGTACCAATGAATAGGATAAAAGAACCCCATCCGATATCTAAAGAAAAAAAGATCTATTCTTTTATTGTGTATCAAATTTATGGTTTCCATTGGTGCAAATTCAATTACCTCAATTTTCAATTTCAGATGAGAAAAAATTCCCCGTTGGTAGCAAATAATTATTCACTAAGCGAGGGGAAATCTTATTTTAAAAGCAGAAAGATTATGTCCCTACTCTTGCAGAACGGACTAAGAGGTTCAGTTATTCAACTAATCTTCATAATTAAATACCGTTACTGTATATGTAGATCTTGTTGTGAAAGAACTATTACTGGATAATTGAGGGGTAGAGCCAAAGAGCGTGAACTGTACAAGTTAACAATAGCATTCGCTAAATGAAGGAGAGAGCTCCGGTGTATAGAGAGGACCTCACCGTTTAAGAAGGAATTATAGAAACGACGGAACCCGCTATTTCTTTATACATTTTAATTTACTACGTAACTATTTTTTTTTTGACACCTAGTATCAATACAATTTATTATTTCGAGGTCAAATGCCTAGAAAAAAATCGTGGTTGGGAAGGTTATAGTAGCAAAAGGCCATTGGAATTGTTATTTTATACATTGGAAGAATCCGTTTTGTTATTAATAGATTCGGAAGGGGAAAAAAGAATAACTGAAAGAAAGGAAATCAATTAGTTATTCATCAAAGTTTCATTTATTCAATGACCAGAATTAAACGAGGATATATAGCTCGAAGACGTAGAACAAAAATTCGTTTATTTGCATCAAGCTTTCGAGGGGCTCATTCACGACTTACCCGAACTATTACTCAACAGAAAATAAGAACTTTGGTTTCGGCTCATCGGGATCGAGATAGGCAAAAGAGAAATTTTCGTTGTTTGTGGATCACTCGGATAAATGCAGTAATACGTGATAGCGAAAATAAGGTATTCTATAGTTATAGCAGATTTATCCATAATCTGTACAAAGGACAGTTGCTTCTTAATCGTAAAATACTTGCACAAATAGCAATATCAAATATAAACAGTCTTTATATGATTTCAAATGATATCATAAAATAAGAAAATTAGAACGAATCCATCGGAATGTTTTTTTTTTGGCGGGGGGGGGAGCCCCTTGGAGAATGAACTCCGGGAAGGTAGAGTAGAAATTCAATTAGTAAAATATGATTATGATAAAGTCGTCAAAATGAGCAAACACGTTCAATAAAAAAAAGATTTATTTTTTCTTCTCAAATTCGTTTTTTTCTTACGACACGCCAATCAAATTCGGATTCTCGGATTTTTGAACAAAAAACATTAAATTAATAATTAATCCGCGTTTGAGTTCGGATTGGAATTTTAACTCAATTGAAAAGTAAGCCCATTTATTTATTTCGGGGTATAAGACCACGAGTTCTGGCAGTCGACTCGCGTCTTTCAAATTGTTTTTCATTATTCAGAAAAGGTAACAAAGATAAAATACGAGCTTGTTTTATAGCAATAGTAATTAATCGTTGTTGTTTTAAGGTCAATCTATTCACCCGTCTAGATAATATTTTTCCTTGTTCACTAATAAATCGACTAATTAAACTCATATTTCTATAATCAATTCGATCCCCCGATTGGATCGGGGGCAAACGCCTACGAAAAGATCGCTTGGATTTAAGAAAGAGTCGCTTGGATTTATCCATGGTTTGTTTATTCCTTATACCGAAAATCCCATTTCTTAATTCTAAAATAAAAGCATTTTTTTTGATCCGATCGAACGAAATAGGATTTGTTTCTACTCTATTTAAATATATGTTATATATATATTATATTCTATATATATAGAATATGCTATTTTTATATATTTTCTATATTATATATAGAATATGCTATTTTTCATGTTTCTTGGAAGGGTAATACGCAGACGATTGGTTCAATCTATGTCTTTATCTCCCCGTGAATCGTATGTTTGTAACAATAGGGACAGAATTTTCTCAATTCCAATCGACTAGGTGTATTGTGTCGATTCTTTTGAGTAATATATCGGGAAATGCCTGTTGATTCTTTTTTTATATCGTTTCGAACACAACTGGTACATTCTAAAATAACCCGTACGCGAACATCTTTACCCTTGGCCATGAACCTCCTTTGGTTTTTTTATTCACTCAACTCTATCTATTTGAATTTTCCAATCCGAAGCGAAGAAGAAAGGAACAAAAAAATGCAAATAGAAGTTGCTAACCCGAAATAAAATTCTGAAAGATTTCGTTGCAATCAATAATCAATATAATAAGAAATCATAAGTAATACAATGGTTTTTAACTATATATCGTATCATTTAAGTATCTTGTACGATACTGTCGCCCTAATCACATTTATGCTCTTACTCTATTCTTTATTTTACTGAGGCCAGGAAGTTCTGAGTTTCGCTACGGTTGAATCCACTTTTATTCTTTCTCTTTTCTAACTTATTCTAAAAAAAAATCTAAAAAAAGATGAGGGAGGGGGGGAAGTATTA